CGACCCTTTCGTAGTGACTTCGAATCAATAGGCCTCTCCTTTTTTCTCATTTTGTTTGAGGCGGGCCGAATAGAGAATGAAATGAAGAAATAGGGGAAGGAGCGAAGCCGCTTTACCGAGTTTACGAGGGGAAGGAGCAAAGCAGCTCGACCGATAGGGAGAGGGTTCCAAACCTTTTTTTTTTTGAAAAAGGGCAGCTCGCCCTACCGAAGTACCAAAGGCTTTCGGGGCTTACACCCCCCGACCTAAAAAAAGGCTTTCAGTAGCGTAGAATCTAAGCCTTTTGAAGCGCCAGTAGGTGTAGCAGTGGCCACACCAACCCTTTCGTTCTTATCGCTCCGGGTTCCGATCTATATGACCTCCGGGCGGTACAAAGTCAACCTCTTCCGTAGAGGCAGGCAGGTAGTAACCTAACCTTTAAGAGTCTGTTCAAGGGGGGAGCCCTCTGACAATGGAAAGATCTCCGTGCGTGGCGTGATAAGGAATCCTAGAAAAGATCGATTGAGACTCCCTCCCCGGTCCCACGAAGATCTCTACGTACTTGTCCAGTCCAGGACAACAGAGATCTTCCGGTCTGCGTGCGTGGGAGCAGCTCAAACAAAGAAGAGTCTGGTCTGAATTCTGGCCCGGCCTGCCCGTCTGCTGCTAGGTCCGGGAATGGCGCCAGGCGAGGGCGCCGCTATGCCCCGCAGCTCTGCTGCGACCTTCATTTGATTCCGACGGCCGGCATAGATCTCATGAGACCCGCCCACTATTACGACGAAAAAAGCCCTGCCCTTTTCCTTCGCTACTAGGAGAGTCCGCTACTTCTATTAGCGCCGGACCTTGAGTCGAATTGATCGTGTGTCATGTGCAACGTCCATCAATGATGGTTCATTAATGTCCATTGATTTAGACTCCTTCCCCCTTCCTAACTACGAATAAGATCGAGAGGAGCCCGAACCAAACCAAGAACGAAAACGGATTCGATTCACTCCCCATTCTCTCTTAAATAAAGCTCGCCCTCGAGCTTTTAATAGTAAGGGGCGGGTCGGCCGGGTCTTTCCCTGTTGTTCTGTTCCCGCCACGAGAAAGACGCACAGAAGAGGTATGCCCAGCGCGCGGAGGATCCGTTGAGACTTTCTCTTGTCTCGGTAGGGAACTGTACGATCTTTTCCCCTAATTGTATTGAATCAATAAAAAAAGAGGTCAGTGCTACGGCCCCCTATTGTTTGATCCAATATTGACCGGGGACGAGCCCCGACTTGCATAGGTCCTTGGTTTGACCTCCCGTAGTGGTCCTTGCTTTTAATAAAGCGGAGCGGGGCCAATTTCTCGTACTTGCTCAGTGTGCCCCCCTTTCGTCGAGTGCCCCGCCCGGTTCACTGGGCTGTTGGCCTACCAAGCACTTGCCCGCAGCTCCTGCCGCCCGCTTGGCGGGCTCCGCGCTCGTTATCCTTACTGTTCTCTCTGCGGGGGCCCCCCATGGCTCTAGCCATAAGCTATGGCAGCTCCAGCTCGCAACCACAGGGGCTCCGCGGTCAGGTCCGCCCCCATTCGAATTACGTTAGGAGGTCTTTCGCTTTTGCCAGATCTAGAGAGATACTACGAGTCCTCCGTCCCAGATTCCATCGCCGCGGCCATCTGGTTCACCGGTACTACCAAAAAGTCTCATGCTTACGTTACTGTTATTGATGGTTTTATTATCTTGGACCCCGGTCGTGCTTCTGGTTTCCATTCCCATCATCATATTGATGATAAATCCCCTCGTGCTCCGCCATAAGAACTTGGAGTCCGTATCATGGTGAAGGTAAGGTAACGCTGTGATTCTTGCTCAAAAAACAGACCGAAGGCGTTCGAGTTATTGGCTCGTCCAACCCGGCAGCATTCATGAGTCGCTCGTTCAACTGTCCCTCGGAGACACGGTCGAGAAGTACCATGCATGGTTGCCCCCCGTCCTTTCTTTCTCTTGGTCCCACCCAGCAAGATACGGCTCAGCCAAAAAAAAAGGTGAGCGCCCCTCTCCCTATCGGTCGAGCTGCGAAGCTCCTTCCCCTCGGCTTCGCTCCTGCGCCAGCCTTTTTTGATTAGTAAAGTCAAGGGCTCCCTAAAGACTAAAGAAATGGATCAAAAAAGGGGGGACTTCTGCAACGGGCTATGCCACCCAAACCAACTGAGGGAAGTCGCATCCGTCCCATCGCAAGCACCTACAATGTCATGATCACATTGGTTTACCCCTTTTTCTTTGGTAGTTCAACGGGCGGTCGCCCCTCCAACAAGAAAAGGTATAAATATGGAAACTTCTCTGCCATTTGGATCGGAGAATTTATGGAGGAAATCGGGTTTTAAATTTCCAGAAACCACACGATTATATAGCCAAAGGGAATACGCCGCGCCTAAAATCATCCCAAGCGCGGCTAATGTGGCTACTAAGCTATTTCTTTGGAAAGCTCCTACTGAGATGGGAAATTCCCCGATAAAGCTGCTAGTACCAGGTAAACTCATATTGGCCAAAGTGAAAGAGAAGGAAATGGTAGAGAGATTCGGCATGGTGCTCACTGAACCTCCGTAATATCTAACAAGTCGAGTCTTATGTCGGTCATATAGAACACCAACACATAGAAAAAGGGCTGAAGGAACCAGTCCATGACTTAACATCGGTAGAATGCTACCTCCAATTCCCTGTATGTTCGATAGAGCCAAAGATTCCCCCCCACTGATACGAGTACGCCGATTACCCCCCGAACCGTACAAGATAGTTACCACCTATCATACGGCTTTCTAACTTCACTTCTTTTTCTGGTTGTTCCGCTCTGTCGATCGATGGTAGTATAAGAGATCTGTAACCCCCCGAAATTCTTTACATAATGGTTCCTGCTTTCTACCCATAGTTAGCATGTATCTCTCCGGGTCATACTTGACGTATCACATCCGTCACCCCCACCCCAACTCTATCTTCCTTATCAGTGAACCGGAAATAGTGCATAGATACTCTTCAATGCTGCGGGGACGAGACGACGTGACATACTACGATCACGTACAGAAGTGCAGCCCTTCGGCTCGGCAATATGGAACCTCTCAACAGCTCCCGTTCCTTTATGAGGTCCTATCGGGATAGGTAGGCCCAAGCCTTTCCCCTCTTCCCGACCGAGCAGTAGTTCCCCACGGCTGACAAATAGGAATTTAGGCCGTAAAAGAAAGGCACCGTCCCCCCACTGGGATTTGGCTTTCCTTATCTACGTGCGCACTGCGTCAGCACTGGCGAAAAAGAGGTCGGCTTTACTGAAGAAGAAGGATTGTGCGCGCCGGGCCCTTCGGGTGTCATATTTTGGCCGAGTTTACCGTACCTCCGGCCCTTCTATTACGCGACCGTAAGATTTTGTTACGTTTCACCGCAGTTACGCCAGAAAGAAAAGGTTCCACACGAGCTCCCGTTCTGCGGCGTGGTGGCAGGACCGATAGGGGATTGGCTCCGAGTGTAGATAGAGTCAAATCTGCAGGGGTCATGCAAATACATAGGCCCCTTCTCTTTTGGATGAATGGGGTGATTAAGAAGGCGCTTTCCGATCTACGGTCCCTCGGAGCGAGGGGTTAGGCAGGTAGTATGGGCCCTCTGACTTCCAGCTATGTGCTGTGCGGCTCCCGCGAAGCGAATGAAAGGAAGCTGGCGGAGAAAGCTCGACGCCAGCGGCTTATGTAGTGGTCGGCCGGCGGAAAGCTCGCTAAGCTTCGCTTCCCTCTCCCCTTCCCTTTTTCAATGAAGTGGAAAGTCTTCCAGCCTCTTTGATTGGTAGGCGGCCCCCTATTGATTGAATTAAGATTCCATTCGATTCATCAGGGTAATTTTTTGTTGTCGTGACGCTTTGATTAGGCCGACTACTTACTTTACGAGAGGCTACTTCTAGCTTCTATAGTAGCCCTTCCACTTTAGTGTAGTTGTAGTTTGTATTGGTACTGAATGAACATATCAAACAAAGGCTTTCAGTATAAGCCCTTCTCCGGCCTGGGAAAAGCAGCGAACTCTAGAAGCTAGGGCTTTATTCACCTTTGGACACGAACACTATTCCGTTCTCAGCGGAAACCCGCCTTAGAGATTGAACGTCGACTTATCTTATTGCCGTTCAATCTAAGACAGCGCTGTCTTAGATTGAACGGCCCCCTTATTCAACCAACCGAAAGAAGCCTTTGGTACAACATGTTGTAGTTAAGGTTTGGAACCCTTGCAACTATGATAGAAAGTCGTTTGCTTGTTGCCAAAAAACCCTTCGCCTTTCTTTTGAATCAAAGTAGGTCGGGGGAAGCTACCGTTTATACGACAGCTCCGCTTCCTCGTCTTGCTTCTGGCAAAGCTTCGACTTTGCTTGCTTGCGCAAAGGCTGAAAGTCCTTTTCGCTAGGTCCAAAAGCTTCCCGAAAGATCAGATCCAACAGAAATCCCGCATATTGAGCGCAGCGGATATGCGGCTACGGCTAGGCGATCATATCATGCCATAAAACGATTTTATATGTATAGAGAGATCCCCTATCTATACAGATAGAATAGATCTTTTCATGGATAGCCACATTCATTCCATTGATTCTGAGTTTTGGGGCTGAAAAAGCTCGTCGATCCAAATGAATCATTCTTCTGGTCTCTCTTCGCTCCCCGCCCCGAAACTGACCCACAGCACAGCGCCAATTCGCTTCGCGCGCAGGAAGGCAACGAAGTTCAGTTCATGAGACCGCGGCGGAGTGGAGCAGCCGCGACACGAAGTTCCTTACCTTAGCTGGATCTCGCTGGTGCCACCTAAACGGTAGGTAGGCGACGGATGTGTGACGTTTGGAGTTGTCGTTCGTGCACCTGTCCCCAATGGAAGAATGAGTGATCCGTTCCCCTGCGGATCATGGCCTTACCACTCGGTCCCCGATGGCCAGCGGGGGATTCGGTATAGCAGCTCACGTTCGGTTGCGCTGCGCGTTCCCGCTGGACACGTGTTAGCTGTAGGAAGTATGGTTCCGAAAGTGACTTCGGTTCGCCAGTTCAGGCTCAACTCCTCGCTTTACGTTAGCGGACCCACAGGTCGGGCCGGGGCTCTGCGCTCTTTCTTTCTGTGTGGGACGATGCCGGGGAGAGAAGGGAATGCGTCGAGGCGGCGAACAACAAGACTACAACTCAATTTTGGCTTTTCCCTCCACGAGATGAGCCCAGTGCATTGGACCGATGGATAAGAGAACGGAGCAGGCCTAAAAAGCGCTTGGGCGCTCTACGTACGATGTAGACTCCATCAGATACATATCGATTTCTTTCTGATGGATCAAGAATAGATAGAAATAGGAGATTTCTCCTTATTATTGATGGATCCCCTCTCGAGACATTTCGACTCTTTCGATCTATCAGAACAGATCAGGCTATCTATCAATCGATTTGAAAATAGCACGTTCATTTCCGCCATAATAATAAGCAGGCGAAGTAGCTAGAAGCGCTCGCTTCTAGCCCTTTCATTCTGATTCACGAATGAATTGGGAAAGCCAACAGAAAGATTCGATTCTGACTTCGTAGAGCTGGTGCTGCTGTTGCCTGCGCGTAGGGCCGTCCCCCACTCCCGTCCCGGGGCGCTAAGGGGCTTTTGTTTTTGGAACAGACGGCAGTGTTTTGCTGACACCTCGAATCAAGCTTTTGTTGCGACATGCTATGTTTTCTCCCCCATTGCTAGTAGGTTGATGGGTCGCACGCCCGGCACACATGTTTTGGCCTTGTGTGTCCATAACTCAAAATAGGTGACCTAACGGCCGCCGCCCGACTAAACATACCAATAGTCACCAGATTCATATGGGCTACTGAGGAGTAAGCAATGATCTTCTTAAGATCGATCTGTCTTGAAGTGGTCAAGGAAGTATATATTATAGCAATCGCGCTTAGAGTATAAATGAAAGGAGTGGCACAAAGTGTCGCTTCGGGAAACATGGGTATTGAAAATCTTAAAAACCCGTGGGTTCCCAATTTTAAAAGAATTCCTGCCAAGATGACGGATCCTGCCGTAGGTGCCTCTACATGAGCTTCGGGTAACCAAATATGAACTGGTACCATAGGCACTTTGACGGCGAAAGAGGCGAAAGAAGCAATCCATAGAAAGATTTGGCGCCGCTCACTAAATTCTGTGGTTAATGATATTTGTAAATCGGTGGTTCCTGTTTGGAGAAGAATCAACAGAATAGCTAATAGCATAAAAACGGATCCCAGTAAAGTATAAAGGAAAAACTGATATGCTGCCTTGATCTTTCTTTGTCTCGAACCCCATACCCCTATAATAATGGTAGAGTAAGGGGTGGCCCCAAAGCGGAATTGACCGATGGTAGTTGGTCGAAGCTCCAGTAGGTAGCCACTCCCTTCTCAGGGAACCGTACGTGAGACTTCCGCATCATACGGCTCCGTCCCGAGCTTCCTCGGCCCTTGTCATTAGACCACTATCTATGCATGTATTTTCAGCCTGGACTCTCGAATCTTTTGCTTCTCGGATAGTGGCGAACAATGCAGCTTGCGTTGCGGGAGATGCCCGCTTCTCGCCCGAAAGAACCGCTCACTAGCTAGCCGGACTAGTGGGGCCCTATCTGGAGACATACTGAAAACCATGCCTTTCGAACGCAACGCCCGTCTTCCAAATCAAAAGAAAAATGGGCTCGTTGGGAAGAAAGATGGAGTGCGGCCTGTAGAGTACATGTAAGGCACAGTCGGGTTGCTCACGCAGCGGATCTCTCTCTCTAGATATCTAAAGATAGAGAGAGATGTGAAAGTAATAGCCTTATGTTATGGCCGCCCCCCGACTTACGGCCTTTACGCTACTACTACTGTGATGTGAGCGGTTCAAATTGGTTTGATCTTTCCCAATTATCCTGGCCGGAACTTGTACGCAGCACTTGTACGGGGGTGCATGCATAAAGGTTTGGAACTCGAATCTTATCTTCATCTTAAGGGCAGGACCCTACCCTATTCTCGAACTCTCTGCCGAGCTTCACCCAGCCCGCATTTCCTTTTGAAGGGGGCCAAAGAAATGTCTCCACCAGCTGCCAACAGTCTTTCTTCGGAATTCTACTGAACGGGTCGATCCTCCCCTCCCGTTTGTTTTAGCAACTTATCCTAAGGTCTCCTCACCAAGAGCTCCCCGGCGACGACAGAGGAACCAACCCGCCAGCTGTGGCGGGGCGGCTTTTTTGTTTCACAATAAGAGACCTGGACGATTATCCCTACCCTCCGTAGCTTACGAGTTTACGTCCATCCCTGGTCGGGTACAGTTTCCTTTCTCTTTCTCCCTTGTAGCCGTTACCCGAATTCGCGCAAGTGTGTCCACACCCCCCAAACTGACTTGACGAGGAATCCATTCTCGCGAACAAACACAACCCCTACACACACCTAGGAGCACCCCTTCCTGCATATTCATACAAGACCCGAGTAGGCGGGTCGAGGTCTTACGAGGTACCCACTACTCGGAGTACCCTCCCAAAAGGAAAAAGATGTGTCTGTCAGGTTCGGTTCTTCTTAGTTGGG